CCAACAGTTGTAATTAATATTGACATAATAGAAGTAAGTGGATCGATAAAGTAACCGAACTCAAAAGAAAATTCATTATTTATGGTCCAAGACCATACATTTTGATGAATGCAACTTGGAAAAATTTGTTGAATAGATAGATAGAGTGAAAAGATCATAACTATACTTAACAAAAAAATACTAAGAAAAGTCCACATACGGCGAAGGTTTTTTGTTGCTGTCGGAAAAAGTAAAAGTCCAACTCCTAGTAAAATAGGTACTGGAAGTGGAATGAAAGGTATGATCCATGAATATTGATATGTATGTTCCATAAAATAAAAAATCCTTTTTATTTTATTCTTAAATTTATTATTTCTTATTCACTGGTTTGTATATATATTTTTTTTTTTCAAAAGGAACAATAAAAAAGCACGCGATTTCAAACCTAAATAGAAATTTTTTCGAATTAGTATAATCCTTCATAAATCTTTGAAAAGAAATATATATTCAAATAAAAAAATTAGAAGTGATTAAATAATATTACTAAGTTACTGTCAAAAAATTTATTTGTCTTTTTTTATTACTACTAAATAAAATTGTGATTTGATGCAGATACAGAAAAAGTGAATTATAATTCCGTATTACAATAATTTATATACATATATTAAGAATAGAACAAAGATTTACATGACAAAAAATACTTAATATTAATTATATAATAAAAAAACTTTACCTAAAACAAAGTTATTTGAGTTTGATTATTTAGAATTATTAAGGAATGAATTTGAATTATGGAATTTAGTGATTGTCTTCCAGTACACTAAGTGATCTTTTTTTATTTGCAAGAAAGAGTATTATATATTATAATCGATATTTTTTTTTATATGATGTGAAGAAATCTCATAATTTTTTTGATAATATAATCTATCAGTATAGATTAGTTAAATGAGTACTCTCGTACGGATTTCAAACGTTAAATAAAAAAAATTTATAACCAAATTTTCTAAAAAAAAAAGTAAAAAAAACAGTTGGGTTTTAAACTTTTGAATGTATTTTTTGTTTTGAAAATAATATATAATAAAATTTGAAAGAAAAAAATAACTCGATATGGAGTACGCAAGAATAGAATAATAAATGTCTTTGACATCCAATTATACCACTGAAATTTTTTTTCATTTTTGAATGGCAGTTCCAAAAAAACGTACTTCTATCTCGAAAAAGCGTATTCGTAAAAAAATTTGGAAAAGGAAGGGATATTGGACATCGTTGAAAGCTTTTTCGTTAGGGAAATCACTTTCTACAGGTAATTCAAAAAGTTTTTTTGTACAACAAAATAAATAAAAAACACTATAATAATTAGAATTAGCCTAACTTAAAAACCAATTTTTTAAAATACATATAAAACAGAATAGGAACCAAAAGAAGAAAAAAAGACAATAATATAGATAAAAAAGAAAGGTTCACGTTTTTTTTAGTTCCAAAAAGGGGATTCTTATTTTCCCCATTACTCCTTGATGCAATAATAAATAAAGATCTTTTATTTCCTCTTAATGAGGAAATAAAAGATCTTTAAGTGAAATCAATAGGTTCTTCAAATTAATTAATTTAAGGGATCAAAAAATCTTATGTTTGTACAATATAAAAATAAAAAGATGCATCAAAAAAAATATTTGGATAATTATTATTTTGTTTCTCTTGAGCAATTAGTAAAATCTGCTTTTATTTAAAATTTCTAAGGGTTTTGAAGAAGTTTTAATTTTTCGAAAAATCATTTTTTTATTAATGGAACTAAAAAATTGAATTTATTCTTTTTTTTTTCATTTATATGATAAAAAAAAAAGGATAAAGAGCATTTAGAGTTTTGTCTTTGGGTTGAAGTTCCAACTACTTGAATTTAGTTACATTTTTCATTGTATTCTAGAAAAAATATAAAGGACAAAAAGTGAATTTAAATAATTTTAAATAACTCAGATAAAAAAAAAAAGATCTTAATTGAATTAAAACTCCAATACCTATTTAAAAAGTTTTTATTGATTAAATCAATTGGAAATTTGAGTCAACTGGCTTCTTTATTTAAATTTGAATCTCGACGATTGAATAAAAACTTGTTAGTATTGTTTTGAACAGGTTGCCGCTATGGTGAAATTGGTAGACACGCTGCTCTTAGGAAGCAGTGCTAGAGCATCTCGGTTCGAGTCCGAGTAGCGGCATAAGATCTTATAAAAGAGATATTTTCAGTTTTAGAATCAAAATAATACCCGACTTTTTTTTTTCTAAAATCGGGTAAAACCTAGTATTAATTTATTAATTTTTAACAAATTTTTTATGATTTTTTCAATTTTAGAGCATATATTAACTCATATATCTTTTTCGGTCGTTTCAATTGTACTGACAATTTATTTTTTAACTTTATTAGTTAATTTAGATGAAATCATAGGATTTTTTGATTCATCAGATAAAGGAATCATAATTACGTTTTTTGGTATAACAGGATTATTATTCACTCGTTGGATTTATTCAGGACATTTTCCATTAAGTAATTTATATGAATCATTAATTTTTCTTTCGTGGGCTTTTTCAATTATTCATATGGTTTCCTATTTTAATAAAAAACAACAAAAGCACTTAAACGCAATAACTGCGCCAAGTGCTATTTTTATTCAGGGTTTTGCTACTTCAGGTCTTTTAAACAAAATGCCTCAGTCTGCAATATTAGTACCAGCTCTCCAGTCCCAGTGGTTAATGATGCACGTAAGTATGATGATATTAGGCTATGGCGCTCTGTTATGCGGATCATTATTATCAATAGCTCTTCTAGTGATTACATTTCGCAAAGTCGGACCTACTTTTTTGAAAAAGAATAAAAAAAAAATTTTTTTATTAAATGAATTATTTTCTTTTGATGTACTTTACTACATAAATGAAAGAAATTCTATTTTACTACAACAAAACAGTAATTTTAGTTTTTCTAGAAATTATTATAGGTATCAACTGATTCAACAATTAGATTATTGGAGTTTTCGTATTATTAGTCTTGGATTTATCTTTTTAACCGTCGGTATTCTTTCAGGAGCTGTCTGGGCTAACGAAACATGGGGTTCGTATTGGAACTGGGATCCAAAAGAAACTTGGGCATTTATTACTTGGACTATATTCGCAATTTATTTACATATTAAAACAAATAGGAATGTTAGGGGTATAAATTCTGCAATTGTGGCTTCGATGGGTTTTATTTTAATTTGGATATGCTATTTTGGCGTCAATCTTTTAGGAATAGGTTTACATAGTTATGGTTCATTTACATCGAATTAAATAAAACAATAACAAACAAAAAGGAATCCAAATCTAAATAAAAAAAATTATATAGCATCTATATCTAACTTCATATACGTTAAGAAATCTCATTTAGTTTTAGTAGTAAATCATCAAGAACCTTTTGAATCAAGTAGTACAATGATTCAAAAGGTTCTCACAATACAAAGACCAAAGACTTCTGATTAAAATTCACTTTAATGCTTTTTTTTATTTCCTGAAAACTATCCATAAAAATAATTAGATAAAATGGATTCGACCTTGTCATTTGCTAATGAGAGCACAAAATCAGGATAAATACCAATACCAATTATGGGTAGAAGAATGGAGATTGAAAGAAATAACTCTCGGGGTCCAGAATCAAAAAAAGAAAAGTTTTTGACATTAATTAACTTGTATCCATAGAACATTTGGCGTGACATAGATAATAAATATATAGGAGTTAATATCATTCCAATTGCCATTACAAAAATAATTAAAATTTTAGAAATTAAGAAATATTTTTGGCTGGTAATTATTCCAAAAAAAACGATTAATTCTGCAACAAAACCACTCATGCCCGGCAATGCAAGGGAAGCCATCGATAAGATAGTGAACATTGTAAATATTTTTGGAATGGAGATAGCCATTCCACCCATTTCATCAAGATAAACAAGCCTAATTCTATCATAACTCGTTCCTGCCAAGAAAAAAAGTGCAGCGCCAATAAATCCATGAGAAATTATTTGTAAAATAGCTCCATTAAGTCCAGGATCCGTTATAGAACTAATACCTATAATTATAAAACCCATATGAGATACAGAAGAATAGGCTATTCTCTTTTTTAAATTACGTTGACCGGGAGATGTTGAAGCTGCATAAATTATTTGGATTGTACCGACTACCATCAACCAAGGAGAAAACATAGAATGAGCGTGGGGTAATAATTCCATATTGATTCGAACCAACCCATATGCTCCCATTTTTAATAAGATTCCAGCGAGAAGCATACAGGTACTGTAATGTGCCTCACCGTGGGTGTCAGGTAACCAAGTATGTAAAGGTATAATCGGTGATTTGACGGCAAAAGCAATAAGAAATCCAATATAAAATAGTATTTCGAGTGTGACAGGGTAGGATTGATTAGCTAAGAGTTCTAAATTTAATGTTGGTTCGTTCGAACCATATAAACTTATACCTAAAACTCCTATTAATAAAAAAATAGAACTTCCCGCCGTGTATAAAATAAATTTTGTAGCTGAATACAGACGTTTCTTTCCACCCCACATGGATAAAAGTAGATAAACGGGAATTAATTCTAATTCCCACATGATGAAAAAAAGTAGAAGATCCCGAGAAGAAAATGATCCTATTTGACCGCTGTACATTGCTAACATCAGAAAATGGAATAATCGGGAATCCCGAGTAACTGGAAAAGCCGCTAGAGTGGCTAAAGTAGTAATAAATCCTGTCAGTAAAATCGTTCCTATAGAAAGTCCATCTATTCCCATTCTCCAGTAAAACTCAAAAAAATTAATCCATTTATAATCTTCGGACAGTTGAATTAATGGATCGTCGATTTTAAAATTATAACAAAAAGCGTAGGTCGTTAGAAGAAGTTCTAAGATACAAATGCATATAGTATACCATTTATTGACTTTATTTCCCCTATGCGGGAGAAATAACATTAATGAACCAGCAGATATTGGAAAAACAACAATTATTGTTAACCAAGGAAAATCATTCGTGGTAAAGACAAGATACACCAGGTCCAAAGAACGCGTACTCAAAAAAAATATATAAATAAAAAAATATAATTTAACTTTTTTGAGTACGAGTACTTGTCAATAAAAAAAAAAATAAAATGTATTCCAAATTTATTCAAATGAGGTTTTCGGTAACGTATCAATAAGCTAGACCCATACTTCGAGTTGTTTCATGCCATAAATAAACTCGAACGCTCAAAAAATCTGTTGGACAGGCGGATTCACATCTCTTACAACCAACACAGTCCTCGGTTCTTGGAGCGGAAGCTATTTGCTTAGCTTTACATCCATCCCAAGGTATCATTTCTAATACGTCTGTAGGGCATGCTCGAACACATTGAGTACATCCTATACAGGTATCATAAATTTTTACTGAATGTGACATAGGATCGATAGTTTTTTGAATGTCATAAATTTTCAATCTAGTAAACTTCTAACTGACTGATATATTAAAATACTAGATGAAGCAATGATTTCCTTTAATAGAATTGTTGTAATGAATTCTGGCTCAATTGATAAAAAATGGGGCTAAAATACTTTGATTTCTTAGATTTTTACAAATAGAATCTAGTAGGTCATAACCTATAATATATGCAAATTTCAATCTATAATTTTTTTTTTATGCTACTTATTTAATAAGGTCGATTGGTTTATGCGAGTTGATTTTCTGTTACGATAAATTGACGAGACTATAGCTAATCCAATAGCTGCTTCAGCGGCTGCAATTGCTATAACAAAAATGCAAAAGATATCCCCCTTTAGTTGGGAATTATCAAAAAAATCAGAAAATGTTACGAAATTCATATTAACTGCATTGAGTATAAGTTCAAGACACATAAGAGCCCTAACCATATTTCGACTTGTGATCAATCCATAAAGACCAATCAAAAATAAATAGGCACTCAAAACAAGTACATGTTCGAGTATCATTCAGCAACTCCTTATCAATTTTGATTCATTTCAATATGAAAACTAATTCACCGAATTCGATCAACTAGAATATAACAAAAAAGTACGAATAAAAAAAATATTAGGTAAAAACAAATTTCAAATATATATCAAATAGAAAAATTGATATTTAAAATATGAAATAGTATTCAATCAAATTTAATTGAATGAACGGAAAAAAATCATAACATACACAAAGTTTTCTTTGGTCTTTACTAATTCGAACATTTTTTATTGACGAGCCACAGAAATTGCACCTATCAAAGCAACTAAAAGAATTATTGAAATGAGTTCAAATGGTAGAAAAAAATCTGTTGATAAATGAATTCCTATTTGTTGACTATTACTTATTAAATCTTGCTCTAGAATCTGGTTTAACCTTGTAGTCCAAATAACCCCGTACCATGACGTATCGAGAATAGTAGACATTAATAAAAAAAGAATAGTTGTACAAACCAACGAAGTAATCCCATTCCCAACGGTCCACAGATTGAAATCTGTGGAATATTCTGAATCATTCATGAACATCACAGCAAATATGATTAAAACATTTATGGCCCCCACGTAAATAAGGAGTTGTGCAGCAGCTACAAAATGGGAATTTGATAAAATATACAATAAAGATATACAAACAAGAACAAATCCTAAGGAAAAGGCTGAAAATATTGGGTTGGGAAGTAATACCACTCCCAGACCTCCTACTAGAAGACCGGATCCGAGAAAAACTAAAAGAAAATCATGTATTGGTCCAGGCAAATCCATTATATTATTAAAATAAGAAAAAAATAGAAATCCTTTTCATGACCTTATTAATTTAACCAGGAAATTTGTTTTTAATATGTTTCTAATGGAGTGAAATTAGAATCTAATGGATATGAATTGATGTAGATACAATTATTAGACAGTTTCTCTTTTTTTATTCTAAAGTGTATTTTCAACCTATCTATTTCAAGAAAGTAATTACGAATATATTATATTAAAAGAATGCACCTTAATACTGAATATTATTATATAAATACAATACAAGTTTTTAATTAAATTCTTTATATAATTATATAATTCAAAATTGTTGAATTCTTTTTTTAATCAAATTTATGGGTTTACCCCATTTTTTGTTTGAGGTGAATTCAAAATTGTTCGAATAGTGTAATCGTCAATTACTGACATTGGTAAACGACCCAAAGCTATTTGATTATAATTCAATTCATGACGATCATAAGTTGAAAATTCATATTCTTCAGTCATTGACAAACAATTTGTTGGACAATACTCAACACAATTACCACAAAATATACAAATTCCAAAATCAATACTGTAATTAAGCAATCGTTTTTTTCGAATATTAGTTTCCAATTTCCAATCAACAACAGGCAAATCTATAGGACATACTCGAACACATACTTCACAAGCAATGCATTTATCAAATTCAAAATGGATTCGACCGCGGAAACGTTCCGATGTTATTAATTTTTCATAGGGATATTGAATAGTTACAGGTAAACGATTTGTGTGGGATAAGGTAATCATGAAACCTTGACCAATATACCTTGCAGCTCGTAGGGTTTGTTGACCATAATTCATGAACCCGGTTATCATAGGAAGCATATTGTAATTATCTCTGAATAATTTTATCTTTGTTTCTTTCTCTTGTTTAAAACAAATAATGAATATATTGGATTCATTTTCAATTTAGAGTGAAAAGAGTTGGAAAGAAGTTGTTAATAATAGATTACCAAGGGAAATAGGTAAAAGAAATTTCCATCCAAGATTTAATAGTTGATCCATTCTTAGCCTAGGTAAAGTCCATCTTGTTGCGATAGAAATGAACAAGAACAAATAAGTTTTAGCTAATGTAATAAAGATACCAATCGTTGTTCCAAAAATGGGATCCCTTTGAAATAGCTCCAGAATGGATATATACGGAATCGAAATATTCCAACCGCCTAAGTATAGAACTGTTACAAATAATGAGGAAATTAATAGATTTAGATAAGAAGCAACGTAAAATAAACCAAATTTGATACCTGAATATTCAGTTTGATAACCTGCTATTAATTCTTCTTCCGCTTCTGGTAAATCAAACGGTAACCTCTCGCATTCTGCTAGGGAAGAAATTAGAAAAATGATAAAACCTATAGGTTGACGCCACAAATTCCATCCCCAAAAACCATATTTTGATTGTGCCTCAACTATATCAACTGTACTTAAACTGTTAGATAATCCTAGTCGGCAATAACATTACTATTTTCACCGCTATTACAGAACCGTACATGAGGTCTTCGCCTCATACGGCTCCTCGGGGGCCATAAATAAATCTAAGGACCAGATTAGTCTTATTTAGATGGATATGATGTGTTTTAAAATGGATTAAATATATCTGGGGTCCCGAATTATACCAATGGAATTCTGTCTGCTCAAATTCTAAGAATAAAAAAGCGCTTCGGAATTCATCTCATCCTTTACAAATTTTAATTTCTATTTGTTGAGTAATAATTTAACCCTTTAATAAAATACTCCTTGTAAAAATAAAACTAGGTATTTCAGCCTATCGTGGTTTTCGATTACGAAAAAGAATTAGACATCCTATTAGTTTATTATTCATGACAGAAATTCTATTTTATTTTCGAAATATATGAAAAAAAAAAGATCCTTGTTTCGTTCCTATTCTTCTTTCTTTTTGAGAAAAAAACGGGTCGACTTATAAAAAATAAAGGATTATTTCGTTTCTGATAGTCATTACATTTGTCGGTGGATAGGAGCATACTCTGAATCGGAATCTTGGGGAGTACTGTCTGATCATTTCTACTAATTTCAAGCCCCAATTAACCTTCTTTTTTTTTATCTTATGTTATGCATAAATATCCTTTTCAATTTGGTTAATCTCTATTACAAATTCTTTGTGTATTTTAGTGTTTCTAACCATCCACTCACTTTTACCTAATTGCCGTTCACTTTGTAATACATGTATGTTAATCTATATAACTGATAGTGAAAACGTCATCCGGTTAATAAATTTCACCCGCTTCAAGCCAGGATGACTAATCAACCAACCTTGGGGTAAAGTTATTCTTATGTTTATTTCCGTTTAACCTTTGTACATAGGAAATGAGACTCAATTTTTCTTTTTACTGCTAATTTCTGAGCAGTTTTTTTTTCACTCATATATAACTATCAAATTCCTTTTATTAAGATTAATCCGAAATCTATATATTCCGTTTTTTAACTTATTCGTCTAGAAGAAACGGAATAGTAAAAATAAACGTTTATGTTTCAACGAATCGCACGTAGAGATATTGATAAAACACATAGAGTTAATGGTATTTCATAACTAATCGATTGGGCAGCAGCTCGCAGACCACCTAAAAAAGAATATTTATTATTTGATCCATATCCTGACATAAGAAGTCCAATAGGAGCAATACTTGAGATGGCAATCCATAAAAAAATACCGATATTGAGATCCGCTAAAACAAGGTGATTGCTAAAGGGAATTACTGAATAACTTAGTAAAATTGAGATAACTGCTATAGATGGTCCAATACTAAATAAAGGAGTATTTCCTCTAGATGGACGAAGATTTTCTTTGAAAAGTAGTTTTGTCCCGTCGGCTAGAGCTTGAAGAATTCCCAGCGGGCCGGCGTATTCAGGTCCAATACGTTGTTGTATCCCTGCGGATATTTCTCTTTCTAACCACACAATTACTAGTACACCTGTTATGATTCCCAATACAAGAGAAAATATAGGGACAAATATCCATATGAGTCCATAGACCTCTTTTAAAGATTCCAATCTAACAAAAGAATTTATAGTTTGGACTGCTGTTGCATAAATTATCATTTTAACGATCAACTTCTCCCATAATTATATCTATGCTACCGAGTATCGTCATAATATCAGCCAATTTCATTCTTTTAACTAGTTCAGGAAGAATTTGCAAATTAATAAAACCCGGTGGTCGGATTTTCCATCTCCAAGGAAAACCGCTTTGATCTCCTATGAGAAAAATTCCCAACTCCCCTTTTGGAGCTTCAACTCTTACATAAAGTTCTTGTTTCGATAATTCAAAAGTAGGAGAAGGTTTTTTACTAATGAATCGATATTCAAAATCATTCCATTCTGGATTCCTTTTTCTATCAAAGCCCCTGCTTTCTAAATTCTCATAGGGACCTCCTGGAAGTCCTTCCAGAGCCTGTTGAATAATTTTTATGGATTCTGTCATTTCGCTAAGTCGTACTAAATAACGAGCTAATGAATCTCCTTGTTTTTGCCACTTAATTTCCCATTCAAATTCATCGTAAGACTCATAACGATCAACTTTACGAAGATCCCATGGTATTCCGGATGCGCGTAGCATTGGTCCGGATAAACCCCAATTTATTGCTTCTTCCCCACCAATAATCCCAACTCCTTCAACCCGCTCTAAAAAAATAGGATTTCGTGTAATGAGTTTTTGATATTCAACAACCTCTGTTAAAAAATAATCACAAAAATCCAAGCATTTATCTATCCAACCATAAGGTAAATCAGCCGCTATTCCTCCAATACGAAAAAAATTATGCATCATTCTCATACCGGTGGCAGCTTCGAATAGATCATATACAAATTCTCGTTCTCTGAAAATATAGAAAAAAGGAGTCTGTGCACCAATATCTGCCATAAAAGGGCCGAGCCATAACAGATGAGAAGCTATACGACTCAATTCCAGCATAATTACTCTGATATAGCTGGCCCTTTTAGGAACTTGGATATTTCCCAATTGTTCTGGTCCATTTACTGTTATTGCTTCTGTAAACATAGTAGCTAAATAATCCCATCGCGTCACATAAGGTAAGTATTGTATAATTGCTCGGTTTTCTGCAATTTTTTCCATCCCTCTGTGTAAATAACCCAATATGGGTTCACAGTCAACAACATCCTCACCATCTAGAGTAACAATTAAGCGAAGAACACCATGCATGGATGGGTGGTGAGGTCCCATATTGACTATCATAAGATCTTTTCCTGTAACTGGTCTCTTCATAAGTTTTTCCTTGATTCGTTCTGGCATGAATTAGATTGATGAAAAAGAAATTTATCAAAAAATTCAAGATCTAAAAAATGCACTAATTCAAAATTTTTTAATTTAACGAGTTTTTAATTCCCGAATATTCAACTGATTAATTAATTCTTTATAACGTACTCTATTTTTTTTTGACAAATAAGCCAGCAGTCGTTGACGTTTTCCCAGAATTTTTCGTAGACCCCTCTGAGATAAATAATCTTTTCTGTGCAATTCCAAATGTGAAGTAAGTCTTCGTATCTTATTAGTGAAACTGAATACTTGAAATTCAACAGATCCCCTGCTTTCTTCTTGTTGTTCGTGAAATGAAATGAATCCATTTTTTATTATCATAAAAAGAAATCCTTCCCTTTTTAATATGAATTGAAAGATATGAATTTTACTGATCAGTAATAATAATGGTAGTTTTTGTGTACAAGGATCGGAATTTAATTATCAACTTCTTAATTCTTCATTTTATAAAAAAAAGATAAATTTAGATCTCAAAAAGGAGGATTCTGTTAATTTATTTATGAATCTGCTCTGATTGGTATCTATGTTATTGATTAAATAAATCTCATGTATAAAGATTGAATTTAAAACAATCCCTCATATTTGTGCATATAGTTGTTTTCATATACCGTAACTTATATATTATATATAGTAAAAAGGATCTATCATTAATGAATTGGAAATCGCGTATACATGTGTATTCTTATCATACTGAAATGATTTCCGTTAGTAGTATTAAACCAATAGCGATTCATACAAGCTAAATCTTCTAATCTAAAATTGGGCCAAAGAAAGGATTTTAAATTAATTAGGTTATTTTGATCCTTATCAAGATCTTTCTTTTTATGGAAAATTGTGGTCAAGTTTTGAATATTCTTATCAAATCTTGAATTTCTATCCCTCGCCGTTTTTTTTTTTAAGTTGAAACAAATTAGAATTCGAAATTCTCTACGTCGTTTAGGGGATAGAATATTTTCAGGGACAAAGAAATCAGAATTATTTTTTTTTTTATTAATATACCTTTTTTTTTTGTATCTTTTACTTATTTTGTGTTTATTTTTATGAACCAATGAAATACCTATGGTTCTATATATAATAAGTTGTCCATCGTTTTGTACAGACAAACGGACAGGTTCAATAATCAATATTCCTTTTTTCATTAATTTTGCAAAAGTGAAATTTTTCTCAATCATTAGAATGTCTAGGCTCATCTCTCCTCTTTCAATAGAAGATATCGCTATTTCATTTGGATTTTTTAGTCTAACCAAGAGACAGTATACTTTTATATTATTGAGAATTTTTTTATTAAAAAAACAATTCCATCGCAATTGAAAACGCGAATATCTTGTGAGAAATAAATCAAGTTCCGCTTCTGTATTGCTTTTGTATTGTTTTTTATTTTTACGTTTTTTTATCGTTGATTCTGCATAATTTTCTTCAATATTTTGTTCTTGGTTTGATAGAGCTGATTCGGAATTTCTTTTTTTTTCTTTATCTGATTCAAACTCTACTTGACCGGCCGATTCTTTTTCTTCTTTATTCAGATTATAAAATCGAAGGGATTTTTTTTCATTTGATTGTATAAAACCTTTTTTCTTTCGAGTGATCTTTTTATTACCATTTATGTTTTCATTAAAATTTAAAAGAAGTAATTTGATTGGTATGACCCACGGTTTCGTTTTATATGTACTAGAAAATAAGAAAAATTCTGGAAAGAACAAAAATTCAAAATTTGTTATACGATGAGTTAGTATTTCTTCATTCATTCCCATCCAATCAAAAAAGTTTCTTTTTTGATTAGCAAGACCCGTCTTAGTTATTTTATCAATTCTTTGATAATTCTGAACTTTAGTATTAATATATTTTTTTTTACTCCTGGTATCAACCCAGGGCTCAATATTTACTTTTTTTGTAAACCAAAAGTTAAGAATTCTCCAATCCAAATATTTTCTATGCCGAATTTCCCCTATACCCTGAATATTATATTTTTCTAGAAAAGAAGAGACTAAACAATTATCTAGAGCAATGCCTATAGACATGTCAAAATTAGTTTCTGTAGAATGAATAGATTTGTAGCAAAAAAAATTATATATAGAATCTTTTTTTAAATTCTGTTTTGGATTTAATAATGAGTCGGCCTCAAAAAAATTTTGTTTTTTGTAATTATCAAATTTCTTTTTTTCATATGAATCCTCTTTGGTTAAACTTGGATTTAGAACTAGAGAATCTTGATTTATTTTCTTTTTCCATTTTTGGGTTACTAATCTAGCCCATGCAATCTGGGGTAAATTGTATTGATAATGACTTCGTAACCAGTTTTTCCATTGATTTACTTCGGAATTTAAAAAGGTTTTATTTTTCAATTCATAATCAAAGATTCCTTGTTCTTGAAAAAAAACCTTTATTTGATTCTTAACAAAAAAGGATGTTATGCATATGTTATATTCAAGAACAGCCTTTAATTTATAAAAGTTACTAACGTTAATTTGTGATAATTTGTAAAATACATATGCTTGTGATAAAGAGCATGGGTTATAACTAATTTTTTTTTTATTGGATATTAAATTTTTTATAGTCGAAATAAAATAAATGGTATTTTTTTTTTTTTTTTCTCCATTTTCTTCATTCTTGTAAATATATTTATCAAGAATTGTTTTTGTTGATTCAAAAAAAAGTTGTGTAGTAATTCTTGGAATATTAATGATACCAAGAAAAATAGCTATAGACAGTTGTTCGATGCCAAATTTTATAAAAAAAATGGATTTACGAATTAATCGGGTATTTTTTCTTTTGAATGTATGCCAAATTTTTTTTGATGACTCAATTATTTTAGAATCATAACACAGTTTGGTACAACTATTAGTTAGGTTTTGTTTTTCTTTTGAAATTTCTTCTATTTGATTTCTGATTGTTTTTATTCTATCAATCAAATTTTGTATTTTGTTTTCGCTGAGTGAAGAATTTGCCCCCTCCATGGATTTATTTTTAACAGATAGTTCATGAATCATCTGATTACTTATTATTGAATCTTTTTTAGTTTCATTTAATTCATATATTTCTCTCGGGCCAAATAATGGACTTCGATTTCGTTTTGAAAGGTCTTTTATTTTTCCTTTTATAAAAAGAAAGTTTTTGAAAATCCAGTTTTTCATTTCTTTTGCGACTTTTAGGAAAATTGTTGCTCTTTCTTTAAAAATCCTTAAAAACAGAAAAGACTTCGTTTTTAATTTTTTGATTCTTTTTTTTAATTCTTTAGAAATAGGTTGAAAAAAAGAAGGCTTTTTTTGGGCAGAACCAAATGGTAGTTCGGTTTCCATTCCCCAAACTGTTAAGAAACAAAAATCATTTTGTTCTCCTTTGTTTTTTGTTTTTTTTAGTCGATCCTTCTGAGATGCTTGAAATTTAGATTTATGCCAAGGTTTAAGATAAAAAGGAAATAGGATTTTTATCTGAATACCATCCGTTAACCAGTTTCTTGGAAATTCTGTTTCGGATAGTTGAACCCCATTATAAGTGCATTTAACATGCATTTCACGTTTCCAATCCTTTAAATCCTCGGACCACTCGGGAAATTGAAATAATAACATACGGACGCTATTTTTAATTATTATCAATAAAGGTAATATAATATATTTTCTAAGAATAGATTGAGTTACTAAGAGAGAACCTCTTATTATTTGAGCAAATAGGAAGCTATCCCAAGTTTCTGCAATTTCTATCCGTCTTTTTTCTTCTATTTTTGATTGTTCTTCTTCTTTTTTATCAAAATTTTTTTTTTTGTTTTTCCACATGAAATTTCTAAGAATTTTTTTTTTTAGCCCCCATATATCAAACGAAAAAAAAAAAAGTTTATCTATTCTATCAAAAAAAAGGGGGGAATGTACTTTTGCTTGAAAAAATTCCCAAATAACTGTTTTACGCCTTTGGGAACGCATGGATCCTTTAATTATCTCTCGACGAAAATCA